GTATACGAAGGAAAAGCCTATTTGACAATGAAAGTGACCAAAGATATTCATTTTTCAAAAAACTTTAGCTTGTACACAAATACAGCAGGCCTTTCCTAAATCCATGTGAATTCCTCTTCGTAGTTTTGCATTTCACCAGGCCCGTGAAATGAGTTGACTTCCAAAATTCAATAAGATTGGGGATATCAAAAGAAAGGGAGTCTCACTAATTCTTTTATTGTGGATATGAATATGTAATTCGCCTCCGAAGATTAATGACGAAAGGTTGGTTTGTTTATCTGCAATTGCAAAAATCAATATCTATTGGATCCATTGATATGCGTTTTTTCTTTCATCTGCTTAAACGATTGCCGTGAGTAAACTTATAGGAATAATTGGATTTCATTTAGTTACAAGCAAGAAATAATAATGAAGAAATGCAAATTATACAATTTTTTTTTGCATTTTTCATTTTTATAGGGCTATACGGACTCGAACCGTAGACCTTCTCGGTAAAACAGATCAAACTTATTATTATTAAAATGATCTGAACTGTTTCAAAGACCCAACATGCATTTTTTTTTTGCATTGGGCTCCTTCATTAACTGATCTAAATATCAGTTAGTCTGCCATTTTTTTTCTTGACAGAAAAAAAGATAAGGAAATGGCTCCATGTGCTCTGATTCATTATTTGGGAGCATTACCAAAGTGTTTCAAAGGTGGGATTATCTTGACGTAGGTCTGTCTCTGGCCTAGATCAACCTAAGTTAAATGAAGTCTCTATCGTTCTGCTTAAAAATAAAATATGAAACTTCATACACCTTAAAGTTCATATGACGAAAAGAGATTTTTTTGAGGTCCTTATACTCATTATGCCTAGCATTGAATAGACTGGGTATTCACCTTATCAAGATCTCAAATCAATGATGGGGTCTGTTTGGCACCTCCTAAATGGGTGTCCAAATTGGACCGAACCTTTGTCAGGCTATGGTTCCCTCAAAGTTATGGAGTAAGACATCGATTTCTCAACAAGATCAATTTTTCTGATTGTATGATGAACTCCCTTGAAAAACATTGGCGCGCGTGTAAACGAGTTGCTCTACCAACTGAGCTATAGCCCTTAGTGCTTGTGATACATATTTTATCATGTAGGTAAATTCTTGTCAAGAGAAATATTCCATGATCCAACATCAAGAATCTTTGATCTCTTTGAGTGGTATTCCTTAGATTAGTATTGCTTATAAGTAATATGATATTTATAATCCATCGACAGGATGGGTTTCATTTGGTTCTCTTTGGGATGATAAATGACCTACTTAACTCAGTGGTTAGAGTACTGCTTTCATACGGCGGGAGTCATTGGTTCAAATCCAATAGTAGGTAAAACTTATTAGATACCAGAGTCAATGGTATCTAATAAGGTTTACAACCCACCTTTAGTGATATTTATTTTTTGATTTTGTATCTTTTCTATTTCATTTTTTAATTTGAATTTTTGCATCAGAATTGGATTCTGTTTGATTGTATTTGATTGTATTCACCCGACAGAATCTAAATAGGATTAGAAAGAGAACTTCTTTTTATTATTCGAACGTACCAACTAGTTATGAAATCGGATTGCTAGCCTCCACCCGTGTTCTAGCTCGTCGGAGAGCTAGATTTGCCTCAATTTTTTGTCTCCTTCCTTCAGCCTTTTTCACATTAGCTTCCGCTATTTCAAGAGTTTGCTGAGCTTCTTGTGGATTAATGTCACTACCCTTCTCCGCATCATTTACTAAAACAGTGATCTCATTATTTCCTATTCTAGCAAAACCACCCATCAGAGCCATCGTTAACCATTGGTCGTTAAGGCGTATTCTCAAAATCCCTATATCTACAGCTGTGGCAATAGGGGCGTGATTTGGTAATATGCCAATTTGACCACTATTAGTAGATAAAACAATTTCTTCCACTTCTGAATCCCAAACAATTCGATTAGGGGTCAGTACACTAAGATTTAAGGTCATTTCTTCAAATTGCTCTCCATTTCTAAGTTCATAGCCTTCGCGGTAGCTTCATCGATAGTACCTACCAAATAAAAGGCCTGTTCAGGAAGACCATCTAATTCTCCGGAAAGGATCAATTGAAATCCTCGAATTGTTTCTGCTAGACCAACATATTTCCCTGGAGAACCGGTAAATACTTCTGCTACGAAAAAGGGTTGTGATAAGAAACGCTCAATTTTTCGCGCTCTTGCTACGAGTAAACGATCCTCTTCGGATAATTCGTCCAATCCAAGGATAGCTATAATGTCCTGAAGTTCTTTGTAACGTTGTAAAGTTTGCTTAACTCTTTGGGCGGTTTCGTAATGTTCCTCACCAACGATCCGAGGTTGAAGCATGGTTGACGTTGAATCTAAAGGATCTACTGCTGGATAAATACCTTTGGCAGCCAATCCTCTTGATAGTACGGTAGTAGCATCTAAATGTGCAAATGTCGTAGCAGGAGCAGGGTCGGTCAAATCGTCTGCGGGTACATAAAC